ATTTTTGATATAATGAACCTCAGCATGGCGTATTCGGTTTTTGAAGAATTCCCTTCATACTGAAAGGTATAAGATTAGAGGCGATGCAAGTAAAATCTACTATAACATAGATTCAAGTTGGTAAAATTTCCTGTGGGACAAGGGGCAGTCCAGAGATATAAGTTGATTTTATTGTACTACTCTCTTATTGAGAATTCACAAATTCCTTATCATTTTTTGAACAACTATCTCTTAAGCACAAGCAGCTATTCTGCTCTAAAGTAAGAAATATAACATTTAGCTACGCATCTCTACAGATCAAAAACTACGAGATCACCTAGTTTTATTTCTTTTATTTAATTATTTCTTTTATTTTTCATTATATTTAATATTTCTTGATATTAGATTTCTTGATAGTGAAATATTAATGTTTTATATCAATATTTAATTTCTCAATAAAAGAATATTGTTTTTCAAATAAAATAGAATATTTAGGTATCTAGATAATAGATAATGATTTATTTTAGATAGAATTAGAATGAATATTTAGTTAAGATTATTTTATAATTCTTTTTAACCTACGGTGAACGAGGGATCATATTCTATTGAAAAAAAAATTTCTGAAAAGTTTTTTTTTCAAGTTGAAAATAAAACTTTTTTCTTATTTGTGCCCGAATCCTAATATTTGAGACGAATGTTTGAGAGATTTTCTTTTTGGTGTTCAGTAGGGTTTAGTATTTTTTTTACTTAATAAAAAAGTTACTATAAAAAAGTGAAGAAACATCAGTGATGATTATTTATACTCTTTTTCTTAAGAGCTCTGGTGCAATGGAACGTTTTTCTTATTTTAAGATGGAAATTTTCAAGATATGAAGGATCTCAGAATGTATCTTATATATTTGGTAATTAAATAAAATTATTTGAATATGCATAAGTATGTCAAATATAAATATTCAAATATAAATATTCTTTAAACAAAAAAAATAAAAATTATCTAATTTTTATTTCTTTTATTCGTTAGATTAGATACACTCGGAGAGCGCAGTACGATTAAAGTCGTATGCTGCGTTCGGGAAGAATGAATTGTGTGTAAGCTTTTAAGCTACTTTCTAATTGCTGAACAAATCAGAGTTAGCATGATAAATTACTTCACGGGCGAGGACTCTGGTTCAAATCCAGGATAGCCCATTTACTTTATTTCTCATTAAAAAAATTATATTGAATTATCTGTAGTCTTCTTAGACTATTTAATTCTTATCTAGGTTTTGGGGGTATAGCTCAGTTGGTAGAGCGCCGCCCTTGCAAGTGTGTCGATAAGGTCTAGATTTTGAGGATGCTCAACAATGAGTGACAATGATAGCTTTCTGTCCAAACTAGCGTCTTACTTCAAATTAGAAAAATTGAGGGGAAATAAAACATGACGCTTATAAATTTGTCAAAAAAAGAGACAAAAGGGATTTCTCTTGTTCTCATTTTGATATACAATTAATTTAGTATGGTTCTAAATATAGTGATTACATTTAAAAAAAGAGATTGAAAAGTAAAAAAGAAAATTCTACAATAGAATTTTCTTTTATTCAAATTGGACTTGGCGGGTCCCTTGTAGAAAACCTGAATAAGGTAATTCAAATATTTTACTTGTTAGAGAATAATACCGTAACTTGCAAATAGTATTTTAGCTATCTCTTAAAAAAAATAGAATTCAATCTTAAGAATGAATCATTAACTCTAGTTCTATAATTTCCTCATCTAGGCAATCTCGAGATTGTCCATATTAATCTTAATAAGATTTTTTATTAATAAAAGAAAAAAAATAAAAACAGATATTTATTCAGATAAGATATTTATTCAGATATTAATAAACTATGCATCTATCTTAAATATAAAATATATTTATTACATAGAATAATACATGTGTTAATAATATATGTATTGTTCTATAAGAGAACTCTTATATAAGAGAACATATTAGTATATAACACTATAATATAAACATAAATAAAATTTACAGATAAAATTTAAACTGCAATAAAGGCTACAGAACGACCATAGTAAGTAAATAAGCTATTCTTTTCGTAAGATAAAATAGTGAAAAAAGGGTGGTAGTAGGGAAATATTGAGAAATGTATTAAAACCAACTAAAGAATTTTTCATTTGAGGTATTTTTCTTTGTGATACTTATTTATTCAATATTTCAAAGTTTAAATACTTTTTGATTGACAAAAGAATTAGGGTTTAATTCAAAGTTTGAAACTGTAAAGTTAAAAGCATTTATTCTCAACAAAACTTAATTATTAATTAGGAAGTTAAAAGCTTGAATTCCCTATTGAGAGCGTAGTACGATTAAAGTCGTATGCTGCGTTCGGGGGGAAGCAATTGCAAATCTGCTGATTCCTAGGTAAAATTCAAGAGAGGAATTACTGAGGTAATTGCTTACCCCATGGCGGATGTCAGCGGTTCGAGTCCGCTTACCTCCACTGGGAAATATGTTCCCAAAATCTCTAAATAGAAGGGAGACATT